CTTTTCTTTTCCGCCTTGCTAATCTTCCTAGCCTTAGCGGGCCGGGAGGAAGAAACCTAAGAGAAGATGCTCTTCTCTTAGGTCCTTTTTGTCATCCCTTGGCCTATTGGGATAGCAGCCTTCGGGCTTTGCCTGTCCTTTACAAGATTCCGGCTCGGCCCGGGAAAGCGCTGGCAACAACAGAAAGGAAGGGGTCCATGTAGCTGCTGCGCCCGCCCCCTTCTTAGTCAATGGGACACAGCAGGTTCGGCATCTACTACAAAAGAAAGAGAGAATCCACTTCAGATAAGCACGCCTCTGCTAGGCAGCGTGTGGAATGGCTTCGTCGGACCTTTTTTTTTGGATATATAATCCAAGTCGAGAGTAGAGTTACGGGAACAGCCGTCTGATGGAAAACTACTTTCACGTTCGGTTCAGAGAGCACTTTTTTCGTTGAAAATTCCTCTCCCTTTCGTGTGAATTCCCCAGCGGGGAATTAAAAACTTGTGGGGCCCTATCTATTCCATCTCTCGAGCCCCGAAGAAAACCCCCTCCCCTTCGGACTCAATATCTCTTTTGACTCTATATATGTGGGCACCTGATATCTATGAGGGTTCACCCACCCCGGTTACAGCATTCCTTTCTATTGCGCCTAAAATATCGATTTCTGCTAATATTTCACGTGTTTCTATTTATAGTTCTTATGGAGCTACATTGCAACAAATCTTCTTTTTCTGCAGCATTGCTTCTATGATCTTAGGAGCACTGGCCGCCATGGCCCAAACGAAAGTCAAAAGACTTCTAGCTCATAGTTCAATTGGACATGTAGGTTATATTCGTACTGGTTTCTCATGTGGAACCATAGAAGGAATTCAATCACTACTAATTGGTATCTTTATTTATGCATCAATGACGATAGATGCATTCGCCATAGTTTCAGCATTACGGCAAACCCGTGTCAAATATATAGCTGATTTGGGCGCTCTAGCCAAAACGAATCCTATTTTGGCTATTACCTTCTCCATTACTATGTTCTCATACGCAGGAATACCCCCGTTAGCAGGCTTTTGTAGCAAATTCTATTTGTTTTTCGCCGCTTTGGGTTGTGGGGCTTACTTCCTAGCCCCAGTGGGAGTAGTGACTAGCGTTATAGGTCGTTGGGCGGCCGGAAGGTTGCCACGAGTAAGTCAGTTTTGGGGACCGAAGGCAGTTCTCCGTGCACCGGACACGTAGCTTACCGAATCAGTTGCGACACGGATGGGAATGCATGCTACGAAAGATAGGGCCGAGTCTGATACATCAACCGTCTACTCAATATCCTTGTACGAGTCCACAATCACTACACGAGATGAACCTTGGTTTGGTGAATTGAAGTTGGCCTTAAGTGTAATAGGACTCCCAGTTACTGCGCGCGATTGTATACTGAGGTGCTCCCCGCCGGTTGTTGGAACGACGCGAGCCGGGCCGGGTCTCGATTCAGAAAGATGAAGGGCCCGAAAGTCTAAATAGGGGGTTAGAAATTCCCCATCTCATTGGGGGCGGAAAACGAATCGACATCTCGAGGTTTATAACCTACCTTTTCTCTATTTTAGTTGGGAAAGAACGGCGAAGTCCATCCGAACCGTCCAATGAAGAATAAGAGGAGAGCAAAGCGCCAATTGCGCGCGAAGCGCATGCGGAACGGGCATGGAGAAAAAGAAGTGTGGAGGAGAAGCAGCCGAGCTCATTCCCTTCGCTTTCTGGGCCCAAAGCATCCTCGCCAAATCAAGGATTTGGGGCTTCTTGCTACGCTACTTAATAAAAGAAATCCATCTTTTTTAGAGTAATATATGAATAGAAAGATAGATCCATCCATCCATCTATCCTATCCGATTTCTATTTTTATATCTAAAAAAGAATCGATTTCATTCAACGTTTGATTCAAAGAACTGTGCTTAGCCCCCCTGCTCATGAAACGGCTCCGCTGCAATGGATGGCAGAGGGTCCGTAGTACCCGAAGCACTGGAGTAATCCAGTAGCCGGGAAGGGGCCTAGAAGTGCCTACTACTACACCACACTGCACTTGGCTCTACACATTTACAAAGCTAACCCCTGTCCAGTGCCTGGCAGAGCTAAGGGGGCTTCAATCCTTACTCTTTATCCCCATCTTCGCCCAGGCTAACGGGGCCTTACTTATTCATGGAGGAGATTGGAGCCTCGAAAAGCACTGTTGAGAGGAAGATCCTTGGCCCCTCTTCATTCTCTACAGGGTTCCAAACCCAACATAGGTGACAACGAGCGAGGCAGAGATTGAAGAGATCAAACACGGGAATAAGAAGAATAAATTCCTTTTTTATCATTTTGATAGAGGGGGATGGAGAAAGTGGACAAAAGAGATTTGCATTTATCATCGAACAAATACAGGAAAAGAATCATATTGAAAACTTTCCTAACCCACCTTTGTAGAGCCATGTATTGTAAGTGATCCGAACTTGCCCGGAGCGCGCCTCCCATAGAGGCAAGTGAAGTTGGTGAGCCGTATGATGGGCAACTATCTCCTGCGGTTCGGAGAGGACTAAAATGTTAGTTAGTATCCCCTTGCTTTCGGGGTGGACCCTTTCACTCTATTTTATTATATACGCTTAGCGAAAAGAATGTTTTTTGATACACCTAGGACATGGATTCTATATGAACCAATGGATCGTGACAAGTCGTTACTACTAGCAATGACTTCCTCTTTCATTACTTCATTCTTTCCATATCCCTCTCCTTTGTTCTCAGTTACTCATCAAATGGCACTCAGTTCATATCTTTAAGTTCGATCATTGACAAGGTTCAAAGAAAGGGTGGGCTATTGATAAAGAATCGATTCCAAACCACAATGCTAGCAGATGAAAAAAACCTGCTTTTATTTTCTCCAGCACTCCCGTACAGTAACGGGATATTAGGGTAGCCACAGGTAATAGGAACTAGTCTCTAGTAGTGGAATAAAAACCTGTTTGTTTCGTTGCCTACCCAACTAGTTTAGGTAATGTGATATCTATCATCACATCACAAAACAATAGTGAAAAAGGCACACTTTTTGAGTGCTTGAGCCTTAGTATCAAATAGGGTTCGTTCTCCTTCCCTCTTCTGCCGGTAAGCAATCTTCATGTTCTGAGTCTACATCCGCATCGAAAGTCTAAAGACCGTCGATAGGCCTTCAAGCTCAATGGAATCTCCGATCGGGCTAACTCGGTCTCCAATTCCTAGTTTTATGGATTAAAATTCTCGGCTTTAGAAAGAATAGGAAGAGGATTTTCTTCAACGTCTTGCAGGAAAGACCTCTTAAACCCATCTTGGACCATATTCCCATTCTCCTAGCAAAAAGGGCAAGGGGCGTAGCGGATCAGTTTCATGTACCAAAAGCGTCTGCGCTTGCAAAGGCAGAGACCTAAGGGATTGTCATTCTATTCCCTTCGACATTGGCCAGAAATTAGATTAGTGAAATTTCCCGCAGCAATAGCAGTATTGGATCAAAGAAGGTTTAGTCGGAATGTCTTGGCAAGAATGCCTTGTTCTGTAGCAAAATAATAGGCTGCCGATGGACCAGAATTGGGGACAAAGACGGTGAGTTGCCTTACCGATGAATTTGATTGGGCAGTAATTGTGCAAGACAAGAAATCGAATGCAAGCTGTAGCTAGTAGCTATGAATCCTAGACTAGACATTCCGCATTGCCCTTCCTCCAAGACGTGAATCAGTAAGAGCTTTTCTATACTATGCTGCCTTGCGCCTGGTCTTTCTTCTTTATTGCCTTGGCCTTTCACCGGATATGGGATCGATCCCTTCCACCATTCCTCTAACAGATGCGGATTCATTAGCTGCCGTTATTCTTTCAACATTTGCAGAGCTAACCCCTGAAGTGACTTCAGTCCCGTTAGAGCTAACTGCTCCTTCTTCTATAGCAAGTGCCGAGCAGGAATCACTGCTTATTCGACCGTTAATGCCTACTCCCCAGGTAGGGCTATGAAAAGAAATCCACCCAAGGCAAGAAAGTAGCAATCGGCTTTCCCCTAGTAGCTAGCGTAAGACAGTAGCAGATAGAGCGTTAGCGGAAGCTGCTTGTCTTTCAAGGGATGCTTGAAGCAAGTCTTCTTCCTCGTCTTGAAAGCGCAAGTTCAGTTAGCTATGAATAGAAAAAGGGATTGATCAAATTCTATTGAGTCTGACTCATAGTGATCATTTATCATATCAAAGAATGACTCTGGTTATCAAATGATTGAACAACCGGGAGCAATGTACTTACGATACTTAGTTGACATTCATAAAAAAGTCTCTATTGAATTATGAGTTCAATACATCCTGTTTAGCAGAAAGACGGGTATTCCTTGCTCATTATCAGACAATCACTTATTCACAAACTTCGTGCGGGACTAGTACTTTGCATTTCCCCCTCTTCTCGGAGAGCGAGAAAGGCACGGCTGGTTTCGTAGATGGAGTACATGGGCCCAGGAAGGACCCCTGTCAAGAAGAATGGGCAAATCTGCTGCTGTGTTGATTTTTTAGACCTAAATAAAGCTTGTCCGAAAGATGACTTCCCTTTGCCAAACATGGATCTGTTCATAGACGCAACAGCTGGGCATGAGATGTTCTCATTCATGGATGGGTATAGCGGCTACAACCAAATAAAGATGAACCCTGTGGATGCGGAAAAGACTGCCTTCAGAACTCCGATAGGTAACTTATATTACACAGTGATGCCTTTTGGTTTAAAGAATGCTGGTGCTACTTATCAACGTGCTATTTTTCATGATATGATGCATGAGGAAGCAGACAATTCAAAGATCGGAGAATAGTTCTTCAGGGAGGTCTTATCCTCTCCATCGGTCCAAATGTCGATAGTGGAGTAGGCTTTAAGAGCCAATCCTTCCAGCAAGCATATTACAACTCTGGCATTCTTTACTCGAGTTGTGGGAAAACCATCTTTTTCCAGAAAGAAAGGCTGTAGGACCGGGCAAATGGCCGAAATCTATGTATACTGCCGGGTTAGGAACTTCTCAAAATTCATCGATAAAGATACGAGGAAGGAGGAAACCAGATCCAAGACTGAAGGATGTAAGTGAGCTTTCAGTTGGTCTAAGAGGGTTTCGTGGTCTACGTTCATGTGAAGATGGGAGATATCCATTACATCGATCTTCGCAAGTGGGCCTAGCCTTTTGTTCCAGTCAAAGGCTCGAGTAAGAAAGGCTATCTTTCGATCTTCCTCTCTTTGTTCTTGAGAATGGTTAGGGCAGCAAATCACTCTTGCTTTGAGAACCTAAGCAATTTCATAACCAGAAAGATAGGTCTGTTCCATACATGCCACGGGGCTTGTTCCAAGATTGTTTAAATTGCTTCCAACTCATTGAATTTTAAAAAGAAAAAGAAATTCTCGGTGGGGAAAACATCATCTGCACCAAGACTGCCCAAAAGTTTATGGGCAGTAGCATTAACAGCAGAGTAGGGTGGCCTGGAGCCAACAAAAATACCCAACAGGGGTGGTCTGCCAATCCAACCGACCCTCAACCGAGACCCTGTTCTGCCTACTACTCCAGTTGGCTATTTCAAATCATCATTCACCAGAAATCATCACCTCCTGCACGTACTTACAAATAGATTTCCCTCCCCACCTACTTCCTGGTGGCTACCATCTCCCATCTCGCTCTAGAAGAGAAAGGGGGGGAATAATACCTGGGACTATCAAAGAAAGGTCCCACAGCGCCGACAACAGCCTAACCGGAATTCTATCGTGCCATTTTATCCTTTCCGGGTGGGCAAACAACTAATGTATTGATCAGGACTAAAACAAAACTAAAACCATTGGCATGATCGTTGCTTAAAACGCGGTTTCTATCATACGTACCCCGACTTGTTTTAAGTTTCCTCGCTTATCAGTTGGCCGTAGAATAAATATTTGAGATATGGGTCGATCCTGTAGCAGGAAATAGGGTTGCTCGCTTCCTGAAGTGAGCTATTTACTATTGTCGTTTCTCTCTACTGGTGAGCTACTTAGACGAAAGGCAAGAAAGAAAGTAACTAACCGAAATTACTGGAGTATACCCCTCTCCTTTATGTTATGGCTTGCCCGCGCTGATTGGCTTGCTTTTCTGAAGAATGGAGTTGGTGGACAGACAAAATCCCAACCTGGACAGAGCGATTTGAAAGAGCAGAGATTGGAGATTGATTCAATTCAATAGCTTTGGACAGAGACAGCCGGGTGTGAGCAACTCTCGTACTCTATTTACTGGATCGTGCGTGATTGATGGATTCCTCCTTTACTAGCTAGTGCTATATCTATGGATTGAGTCAGGCAAATTATGTTAGATATTGATCTGATCGAGGAAGGCTGCTTTCGAAGGCGATGGCGCAAGTGGAGTGAAAAGCTTTGAGTGGAAGGAAGGTCCTTGTTCAGCTCCGCCTATTCATCTCTTTTTTTTTCAAATAGTGAAAGCAAATTCCCCTGTTCTAGTTCTCACTCTGTTTTGGGGGCCCCCACAAGACTATCTTTCCTTTTGTTTCCTAGTCTATAGGTCCAATCTCATCTGCTAGCGCTTCTTTTGGTCGGGACACATTCATCGATTTATTTAAATTGTTCCTGGGCTTGCAAGTGACTTACTGCTTTTGGCCGTTCTTGCTGTCTTAAGTCGTCCTCTTTCTTTTTTTATAAGCTTGAAAATAGGCGCTGTAAATCTATTCAAATAGATAGGGGAGTTCAGCAAGCCCTTTCTCGCCCTTTCTAATGTCCTATACGAAGGCAGTGCAGGTGAAACCCCAATAGATCAAATTTATTTTCTCGCTCCACATAGCTCACGACCCGGCACGAAGAAATCTCTTAGATGGGCGGATGCGAATCTGGATCTATCAACGGAGCAATTCCATTCAAGTCGTAACCGTCCCCCTCAATCTTTCTTTCCGGAGTGAGTAAGGCGGCAAAGCAAAGCCTTTAATCCAATCCTGATAAAAGAAATTGTTTTCCCACTCTCCAAGTATCCATAAATGGAATCGCTTTGAGTGAATTACTTACCGTAGTCAACGCCAATAGGGAAAGTCAGGTCAAGAGAGAGTCTCTTTCCGATTAGTGCATCTCGCACTTCCAATTCATTCCGAGTCAGTTCCTTCCCGACTAAGACATTGAGCAAGGGGCGAAGCGGTTTTCCCAGATCTAAAAAGGGTCTCAGAAGGAGAAAGATAAAGCTCGGCTTACTTCTTTCAAACCAGTAGATAGGTTGTAGGAAAGGGCTAGACGGGATGAGGAGATCAGATGCGGAAAGGAGAGTCAAACAGAGCCGAGTACTGATCAAGAGAGCTACTATCCACAAGCAGCTGGGAAGAGACCAAAACAAGAGCTGATCAAGATGCGTTCCAAACCAACCTGAGATGATCGTGTCGACCAAGCTGAGCAACCGGCTGAGAAGAGATGAAGCTAGACTATAGAGGTGTATAAGCATCCTGATTGGTTGTCCTTCTTGTATTGTAAACGAGAAGAAAGGAGTTGTTAACGCTTCGCTCACGCGTGAGAAGTAAAATCCAATCCAGTGACTGCGGGCTTTTGGTTAATAAAGATCCCTTGGTAATCATTGCCCGTGTTCGGACCGGAGTGTCCTACTGCTGTGTTGACGAAAGTGCTTGTCTATTTAGCCCTAATTGATCCGGTTTCAGAGCGCGATTAAAAAGCTCCTTGGTCCCCCTTCGCTAGCTCTGCTTTATTGCCTCTTGTCTTAGGCTAGCTATTAGCCAAAGGTTACCGGCTCTACGAGCACCTGGGTTCAGCCTTGCCGAGTTTCATCGCCCGCAGCGTGTTCAATTGGAAAGTCTGGCAAAGGCGCTTAGCTTACAACCCCTGTAAAAGGGCCTGAGGGTACCAAACAAAGATGAATCCCGCGCAATCTGAGATTAAGCCATAAGATCCCATCCCTGAAACAGGAAGAGTCGGGGGCACCTACCGAAGGAGTCTTCCCTCCATCGATTCAATGACAAAATTGCTCTATTGAGAGGGCCTTTGATAACCCTCTTGAATGTGGCTCGCTCCTAGTTTTTCTTCGTCTGCCCGTTCTATCTAGGCTGGTGGCTATACCAGATTTCGTGTCTGATCGAACTTGAAACTAGCCCATTGAGCTTCTTGGGTTCGTCTTCAGTTTGAAGTTCGCCGTAGGACTCTTCTTCAGAGTTATTCCGCGTCAGGGTTCCAACCCTGAAAGAAGGATCCTAAAAAAGGATCGCACACAAGAAAATAGAGTTGGAATGAAAGATGGGGATTAAAGAACAGATTCAAACGTCTGTTATGATCTTCTCGAAAATGATGCGCGATTAAGTGAACAATTTACAACGGAAACGAAACTTTTCAATCTCATTCTGAGATATACACAAAACGAAACGAACAAGGAAATGCGTTAGCATTCCCAACGCAGGAAAGAGAGACCTCTGTTCCAAACACGAACAAGAGAAGAGAGCGAAGTGAGGCGGATTATCACTAGGGAGATCGAAGAGCTTTTCCTGAGATACCAAGAATCTGATCCTCCTTTGTTGGATCAAAAGGAAGGCAAAGGCCTACTTTCCTAAACCTTCTAGATAATCTTTCCGAATCAACAACTCCTTGGTTGATAGCTATGATCCTGTCATCCCTACCCATTTATTCGGGGCCCTAGATCATGTCCTTGAGATAGGGATTGAGGGCTAAGCCCCGACCACGACTGAATGAAAACAGAAGGTCACACAGGCGTAGATGGGGACCAAAGGAATGAGTCTCTTCTGTGCTTTCGGACTGAACCAAGATGGCAGCTAGCTCTTCCCTTCCCCCCTCGCCAAGCGAGTTGTTCCGCTTTCCTAAAAGCACATCTTATCCCACTCGTTACTCTAGCGAAAAAGGTTCACAAAGTGGTTGAGGAGGGTTTCTAGGTCTTCTGCAAGCTGATGTTGTTGAAGGTAAAGAAGACCCTCTCTTCCTGGCCTAATCCAATTGCCCGTTCGACGTGATACCCGAAAAAGCCCTCCCAACTCCTAGGTCTAATAGCTAATAGCTCTTTTGTCAGCTCTTTCGTACCTAACTAGGTTTTTTCTTTCGCTATAGAATTCCCCGGTAACTATGGGGCTCAAACTAAATTCCTCACTCTCTTTCTGACACAGGGCTGAGCGCTCTAGAAGCGAACAACTTACCGGTTGATGAACCTGCCTTTTTGGCTTGTTGTGAAAGACCGATGAGCATATGGAACTTAAGTTCATACTCAATTTCTTGAATGTGCAGAATAAAAAAAAATGTCTTTTTACTTAGTAGAAAGCCTGTTAAAACCATCTGATGAGGTACTAGAGGTCAATTCAATGCTCTAATAAGCAGCTTTCTTTTACCGCCTTGGAATGAAGCATTATTCAAAGACAGTAGGCAAAGCAGCACTATACATAGGGTCGGCAGATAAGGGCTTCTCTTTTATTGAATAAGTCTCCTCTCGAGCTGATCAGTAGTGTGCAGGACAAAAGTGTGAGGGCAACTTTCTTCCATTGCGCACTTGTCTTTGGAGGCCTCCCCACTGGAGAATACCATTCTTTTTCTCATTGACTTTTTGAGATGGATAAATATTATAGGAAAAGTTTATCTCACAACAGCAGTCCATCTCGCGTCAGCAGCGCATCTTGCATCAGGAAAAGCAAGGTAATCATTAGTCCACGACACCGAATGTCTCTCTCAAGGTTTAGCGCTCAGCCTTCTCATTCGACACTCTACTCTCTTTTTGACACAATTCAATTATATGTATGAAAGACCAGGAGGCACCACTACCTGGAAACCGGGTTTTCCGCTGTCAACGAATGGGCCCTTCCCTTAGTGCTTACCTAAATAAGTTTAACAAGACTTCCGTGAAGAAGAATTCACTAAGCCCCTTTCATTTAGGTGTAAATACTATGTTCCGTCACAGCCTTCCCTACGTCCATGCCTGAAAGAGCCCAAAACTACTCCGTTAATGGTCTAACCTTTTATCCGTCTCAGTAACCTGGCCCAGGAAAACTCCCTTCTCTTTCTATTGGGTCTCATCGATCCCAGAAGGCTAACTATAGAGCTAGTACCTCTTTTCCTGACCAGGTGAAAAAGCTAAAGAAATTGCCTGTGTCGAGACTGCAATTATTGCTTTCGGGTTCTTTTCCCAGCTAGTCCTCCTTGTGTGGGAGGGGTCAAACTTGGAGACTTCTCATTTGTGGGGAATCAAACTATCACGCAACTTGCATTCCGGTTTTCTAAGGATTCCCTATTGCTGGCATAGCAGGGACTACAGAAAGCATAGTTGCACGTAAATTGCCTGCCGGACAGAACAGAGGGGTCCAATTAATTAAAAAATTTTTTATTAACTTTCAGCCTTCAACAATGAGATTTCAAAAGACGATTCTTTCTCCACTACTTCCTGACGAATGATTGATAGGAAGAAAGACCTGGGCTTCCCCGCAGTCGATCGACTCATACCTCCTAGCCTTGTCTCCAGGATCTCATTCAATAGATCCAACCCATTGGTATATAGAGGAGTTAGTTCCCCGCTTCCTTTGCTCCACTGGCACCAAAGATCAAGAATTCGAGATAGAAAGATTGGTTGGTGGGCGCCCCCTATCACAACAAGGCAGATAGCGGAAAGGTGAGCAGCTATAGCATCATTGTTCATCATCCCCTCGCTACCGGATGAGTGAACTCTACCCCTGGATGGGATTGGATTCAATCCACCCTCAGGCCTTGGAGGAGCATATATTGAGATAGGATTGAATGCCATGCCCCTAACCGGATTGCATTGGGAGAATAGGTAGGCCTTGTTAGCGGCACATCATCAGGAATTGATTCAATCAACGGATTCCCCTTGCCTCCTGGATTCACTGGGCGAGTGGAAGACATTTAAAAAGGCTTTACATCCCTTTCAGGGCTTTGAGGTTTTGGTTGCGCTCCTCCGATTGAGAAATTCCTGGAAAAGAGGAACGCCTTGAGGTGGAGGATTGTATCTGGAAATGCAAGCTCTGTCCCCCTCACACTATATTTTGAATTAGGGGCTTTGGAACGGATCCACATCATATTCATTACTAAATATATATCTATATTGTTCACCAACCTCCTCCTTTCGTTGCTCGAATTCGAGAGATGACACAATAGACCTTAGGGGAAGATAAGACAGACGCAACACTCATACCGATGGATGTGAGACATCAAATGATGTGGGAGGTGTGTTTCCCAAGGAAGAGAATACAAGAAAAAGAGATCAGCAACTTTTACTTAGCCCAAGCAATGGGCTCCGAAGGGCATTGCTTTCGGTGCAATCCATATCTCTTCCCTGCTTTGCCTGCCTGCTGTTCTGCTCCCCCTTGGAATGGAATGGATTGGATCCGCTGCCTTTCCAATAGAAGGTGAAGATGCGGGTTGAGAGCTTTCATCCCGCTTTCCCTACTTCAATGGAAAGGGCAGAATCGCCCATCTAATAGCCCTTTCTTTAGCTTTAGAAAGCTCTTTTCTTTTCGAAGCTAGAATGTTGAAAGCCGGTAATCGATTGGCAAAGCTACTTCTTTTCGGAGAGATAGAAGTGAAGTTGGACTTAAAAGCCTCGAGGGCTCTATCAAGGAGAGCGAGCAAAGTCGGAGTATCTGTTAACAGATATAGGATGTGTGAACTTAATAGTGAGGACTTACTTTATTCCAATTGGAAATCTTCTCCAAGGTTGCTTGCTTACTTTACTACTTTGAAGAGTGAAAGCAAAAGCATAGAGACTAGTTAACTCACAACATTTATATAAAATATATATAATCTCTCTCCAAATGAACAGGTAATTTAGTTTAGTTCTAGCTAAATTCGTAGGGCATAGGCCAGATTCCCTTTTTTCAGCAGTAGCGGTTTTAGTCATCAGTCATCATTCTCATAGGAGTGGAATGAGGGGGTCTTAGCCGACATGTGCCTACTCAACTCTCCACGAAAGTTGGCTACACCTAACTATGTCAAACTCAAAAGAGAAGACGCTTCCGCACTACCCCATTAGTCCCATTCTTGAGTGAGCTACCCCTCTTCTTCGTTTTGCTTTTCTGTCCAAGACTCTTTCTGGGCGGAATGAATTCTGCTGGTATTTAATACAACGATCCTAAGCAGTTGGAGATGCCAAATGCGCCTGCCCAGTCTCATCTCGAAGACAGAGACCTGTTTTGGAAAGGAAGCCCTACCCGCTCCAGTCCCTCATCCCATCTCCGAAGAAAGGGCCAATACCAGCAAGAACTGGACTGCCTAGCTGATAGGTTAGCTCGCTCCATCAGGTATCGGATATCTGTCTCAGCTATAGGAAATAGCATCGGTGAGGAGGGGGAAGATACTGCAAGGATTCTGAAGACGAAGAAGCTTGCATGTCTATCGGAGAGATTAGTTTGTTGACCTGCTATTGGAGGCCGGTCGTAAAGCTGGTTCGCCGGCAACGGCAGCTCGTGGGTCTGTGTTAAACGATGGAGACCCGTGTAAACTTAGGTCTAACGATCTTCCTGGTCCTTCGGGTTGAGGAAGCTATCCTAGTTGCGACCCCGGTTGAAACCCCAGGCCTTAGCCAGAACATGATCTAATTGGTCAAGGAGGTACCAAAGACAAACCAAGGTTCGTCAGTTTAGTTTAAGGCTTAACACATGCAAGTCCATTCAACTGGATTCCGACCCTATTAGATAAGGCCTTCTGAAAGGAAGCTATGGCTCGTTAAGCTTAAGCGGAGAAAGACCGTATTTTCATGTCTCGAAAAGAGCTTCTTTTCGGCATCTCCTTCTGCCCTGCTGTGAGTACTACCATCGATTATGAACATCCTGACAAGGATCCTCTTGTTCTACCCTGTTCTCTGTATTCACGCTATGCTTCCTCCCTCCCTCCAACTCGAGTACTCTGTCCAAGATCCGAGGTAGCTCCTTTTGTTCAACCATAAGGATCATGCTAAAAGGGGATAGGGTCCGTCAGCTGGCGCACAAATCCTAAGAACTCGTGGACTTATCAGTATCGCTCAACTAGAGTGATTAGTCTTTCCTCTCGTTATACCTTCTTTTTAATCCTGTCAGACTGTGAGTTTTTCCTTGCTCTGTCCACTTTCGAACGCTTCAAACCTGGGCTGGGCGTAGAAGGACTCATCCCTGGAAAGAAGGAATTAGACATAGGGTACTGGCTAGAGGGGGGACAGCTTACTCGTAGCTAAGGGCGTGCTCCTAGTCGTTCCCAATTAATGATATTTATTGAATTGCCTTAGTTTTTCAGTGGGTTGGCGAAGACGTGCTCGGAACCAATACTCGAAACTCAGACAGACCACCGATCCCTGATCGTTTACGTTCTGGGGAGACGCTTTCGCCCAACCTCTTGCCTTTTCGAGGGCACTGCCCACTTTCTGAGTCATGTGTCATGAGCACGGTGGACTGAATGGAGGAACATGAAACCAAGCTCCCTGCATACCATCTGGATTCCTTATTCTCTTGGGACTTTCTAGTTAGACTTTCGGATTAGAAATAGGGATTTTAGGCAAAAGAGTCCATACCTCTCTCTACTTTAGGATGTTCCGTGGAGACCTCGAATCCTTCATAGTACTGAATTGAGCTTTCTTTCCTACACGTTAAAAGGTATCTTTTCCTACCAGTCCCGGCCCCCAACTCTACAAAGGAAGAACACAGGACGAGAAGAAGGCTCGGAGGCAACATCCAGAAGGATAGGTTGTTGAGCCTAAGGAATGCCATATCGGGGGAGCCTATCAGGATGGGGATGAAGCAGTTTCCAAACTAAGGCAAAAGTATGGAAAACTACCATTACTTGGACTGATTTAGCTCACTACTGGAACTAAGTAAAGACTGTATTAAATTTATTTCTATTCCACCAGAGTGGAATGTGACTTAGCTCTGAATCAGACTTACCCGATCCCTCAGATGCTGCTTCTACTTTCACTGAGTAATTGTAATTAAAATTCCCCGCAAAAAACCAATTAGCAGAGCTGTGATGATAAAGGATGAGCAACCCTAGCCTACCGAACGAAAGGAAAGAGCCAAGGAAACGACATGTAGTCAGGAGAATCTTAACGGGAAGACAAATAAAATCTGTGACTACCAAAGAATGAAAACAGAGGCAACACATAGGTTGATGCCTCAGAATACATAGGTGTCTCGGTCATTATAAATGCTGATCAGTGAAGACGAGAATTTAGGTGTAAATTACTACTTGAAATTCCATTCCTTTCTCGGGTGGGAGGGTTTAGAGCCAGTTAAGCCAATGGCATATCTAGCAGCAGCTCCAGTAGTACTAGCTACATCAGTAGATCATCGATTAGCATACTTCCCCTGAATAGTCTATGTGGCTCCCCAATTTCTCGGATGGATCAACGACCGCATTAAAGTCAGTCACCAGCCATAAGAATTTCATTGAAATTAGAACATCACGTAGGGCTTGGAAGGCAGCTGTAAGGTGTAATGGCTCTGGCGGTTGGTGGATGAAATTTGAGTGCAGTTGGCACACCTGCCATTTTTTTTTGGCTGGACTGAAGCCGGAATACGAGCTGATCAAAGTCCAGATCCTTGCAAATGAGAACTTGAGAAGAAGAGACAACGTCCTTCCAGTTCTACTCAATGAGGAAGCAAGACAGCTTGCGATGAATAACCTCATGCATCACAACATTGAAGCCTCCGCCCTTTTGGCTAGAGGCCATTGATCCTTTACCAATCCAATCATACAACTCAGAGTGGAAGAGGAAAGAATGGGGGGGCTTAAACCGGCCCGTTTGCTCTCATTGTAGGAAGCCAAATCATACCGTGGATCGATGTTGGGAACTTCACGGCAAACCATCTGATCTTCCCAAGTCCATGGAAAGGATAAGGGAAATAAGCCCGCATACGCAGCTGTAGAAAAGCCAACTATTCCACCTGAGGTTTCGCAAGCATCGTCTACAAAATCATTCCGAACGAGATTCTCGAAGAATTCGCTCAATTCTACCTTAGCAAAAGATCAAGATCCGATGTCTCTTCTTCTCAAGAGACCCACTCTGCCAATGCCGCAGGTATCTTCACACCTAAGTCAAGTAAGAACTTCCCTTAGGTTGTTGACTCGGGAGCTTCGAACCACATGGCCGGGTCAACTGACGACTTCTCTTATCTTTCAAACGATGTCGGTAATGTTTTAATTGCCCTTGCTAATGGTGAAACTGTTCCTTGAATAGGAACAGTCTCACTTCCTTCTGGCTCTCTTTCCAATGTTTTCCATGTGCCTGGGTTAGATAAAAACCTTCTTTTAGCCATTGATTAAAAAATCACAATTACTATGGTCTTTTCTTTCCTGCGTATTGTGTCTTTCAGGATCTAAAGACCGGTATGGTATGACAATTGGCTCGTAAACGAAAAAGAATTTACTTATTATATACTGGTAAAGTTTTGGGCAATGCAGCTTCTACATCCGTTCCTCATCCTTCCATCTCTAAAGAAGACTTCCGTGTTTGGCACAAGCGTCTAGGAAAGCTAGGAAAATTCCCTATACCTAACCGGCCCTAATAGCAATAGCAGCTTATATCGTTATTCTTTTACCCTTAATTAAGAGAGGTATTAACAACACTAAAGACGTTTCATCTTTACTATACGAATGCCCAGCTTCAAAAGAAGGGCTAGCGCTCCTTACTAGATTGGGGCTTCAAAGAAGCGCTGAAAAACGCAATACAATACTAGCGCGCGTACTCTTCTGCACGACTCCACCGCGGCGGTTGAGATTCAATCTCAACGAGTACTTATCAGTATGAAACGACTGATACCTGTAGTCTGTCTGCCTCAGAGATAGGCAGTGCAGGGACTGTATGGATTACGTATAAGCTAGGAGGGGTCAGTCTATCTATCTCTAGACTGTGCCCTAGTCGCGGAGCGCTATAAGGAAGGGGCTATAAAGTCACTCTCTCTCTCTCGGTAAGGGAGTCTCTGGCTCGGGCCGGTTAGACCCATAGGTGAAGAGTGGACGCGAGTCCTATCTTGCTTGACCGAATGGATTTCGCCTGCCCGAGTCTAATGTATCCTACTCTCCTGCGGGTTCTGGAAGAACTTATTGGATACCTTTTTAGGTGGAGAGGGACTCCTGTCCCATACTCGCGTCTACCTTCCCCTTAGAAAAGGGGGGTTAGATATCAGTGATTTCGTACCAGTGGGTAGTTATTCTGTGTAAAAGAACAGAGTTGAGAAGAAAGAGTTTGAGCATCCCCCTGGTAGCCCGACCACTTCACAAGCAGGCAGGGAAGTCGCCTTCTTATCATCCGGCCTCTCCTCCGAATTTTCCTTATTTCTTACCATCTGGTTTATCCGAGTCAGCGAGAGAAATCTCCCTCATACCACCCGAGCTCCCCACCTAGACATGTTGAATCTTCAGGGGCCTAACAAGGGATGTTGGTGATATCTCCTACTCCCGCAGGCTTGATGAGTGAGATGTTGGTCTTCGAGCCTGCTGCACCCTCTAGTGCTGGCTCTGCAGACAACGTAGCCAGGGAACGGATGGCTATGGCGACTGAAGGTCAAGCTAGGGTTTCTCCACTTTCAGGGGCAGGACATTCTAGAGCCCCAAGTGTGAGTCGTCAAGAGCCTACAGTGTCAAGCCGAGCGGAAATGCCAGCGGCGTCGTTGGTACGACGTCAGCAACAAAGAATGGCCAATTTCTCACTGCAGTGCTTCATGGAGTCAATTGGAGAGATGTCTTCGAGGGAGATGTGGAAATTGGAATTCTTTCTAGATTCGGTACTGGATGCTGCTCACAAAGCGGAATTTGATACAACAGCTTTTGTCCAGGCCGTTTGTATCATATTCGATTCGATACGTTTTCCTCCTGCCTTCGTGGGCTGGCCTACCCCAACACCTGTCCACCCCTGCGGTCCTTTTGCCCACACATCCCTGCTTTTTCCACCCCAGCGATTCACTCCGCAGAGGTCCCCTACCCCACTAATGGCCCAATAAGGGATTTAGTAACCTGGGTGGGAGAAGTAAAGGTTTACCAATATTAATTAAAGTCGATCCGTTGGTCGAAGTGGCATGCATACCTCGCAGTCCTATCTTAGATCGATTTGTCCGAAAGCCCATGGAATTCCTTACCCTAACGGATAAGATATGTTCTATCCTTTCCATTTGTGCAAGTTCATCATTCAAGTCTTGAAGCAAACTTTGTAAAAATATAATCGAAGGCTCGTTCCGGTAAATGGTATACAGTACAATCCCTGCCTGCCTTCGTCCACTCAGTTAGAGTGTTCTCAAATCCCAAGTCACATCAAATACCACCGCACAGGAAAAGCTACTAGTGGATAGCTAGTAGTAGATCCTATTCCTTTCCTCAATGAGTGTATCATTGGGGGGTAACAATGCCTTGTTGAAAGACCGAAGGGACTAGAACAAATAGAGCAGTTACTCATAGTAGTAGCCACTGCTTGTTTGAGCTGATTTGCTTATCTTGTTTCACAGTCCTTGAGGCCGGATTTACCTTTATGAACCTCAGCGTGAAGTGGTCGGGTTCACTTCTCCTATTGCCTTTACCCAGCGGCAAGACGCTTAGTTTTTTGTCGGAAAGGGAATGCTTCTTCCCCTCTACTGTGCGGGTGCTAAGACTAGGCGAAGAATTAAATGAATCAGTTTGCTTGACCAACCCGAGCCTTCGAGCCTCTAGTTCTTCTGATTTTGCTAACATCCTTCGATGACAGACAGGCCGACCGAAGGATCCTACTTCTATCTCATCAGAAGCTGGCGCATAGGCTATAGAATATATAATCTCACCTTCTACTCTATCAGCTACTGTGCCTAATTTGAAGCGGTCATAGGTTGCCAGTTTTCGGAACTCACTTTGCGGGTCAGAACTATCGGAAGATAACTTATTTAGACGAAAAGTGTGCCATTACCCCCCAAAAAACCCTACATTAGCAGGGAAGTTCGGGCTTTCCGTTCCTATCAATCATTTCGTTAGGATGCAGTGGAATAGACTTTTAAAATAGGAATTTCGCACAGACATTACGGAAAATCAGCTACTTTGAGCTATATGTACCACATCTTGTAAGAGGTCTGCCGAAGATATTTAATCCCTTCTTACTAGTTCAGTAGTAATTATTTAACTCTATTCTAAGGGGCACCTTAAACCGATAACCATCTTTCGGCTAACCTAGCATCCTCCGTCCATCAAGACCGAGGCTTAGATTAAGACAAAGAAGCAGCTTTGGTTACTGGATAAAAAGACTTTTACCCTATCGTCCTATTACTGATATGCCCGGTATTACAGTGAGTACTCCTAATATTGGAAGAAATCCAATCCGTCATACAGTAGGAATAGTAAGAATAGAACATCACTCTATGTCCCACCCTCTTTAGGTGAGTGCTTTCCCGCAATATCTAAATAGATAGAGTGGGTTTACCCTGCTTTTTTTTTAATAGAAGATTGGGTTGGTCCGATCCTGTCCTGCTCCTTTCAAAAAAGAAAGGAAATGTCAGAAACCCTTCCCTAATATACGAATAAAAGAAAGCTGACAGTTCGACGATCGAGCTCCTTTCTCAGATCAAGACCTTGCTTGTTTGAGCTCAGTTGATAAACCAGCGGCTCACGGAACCACATGAACGCATTGCATTGCCCATCACCCAGCACATTGATCGGGACACACACATCAACTAAAGTGGCTTTTGAACGAGACCTACCGGCTTAGGGGCAGTTACTACTAAAATAAAATGGGTGTACCCGGAACGGGGTTCCGATCTCTAAATGGATCTGCTACTCGATCTCGATCAAATGGCTTTGGATCTGTCTCTACATCTGGAATATCTCTAACAGGATATGGAACTCCATATCGATCTGAAACTTGACTTGAAGGAGTGCTCCATAGCTTCAACTGATACTGCTTCTAGCCAACATCGGCTATGGATCACGCCCATCATCATAAGGGCATCTCGGTATGGGGTTGGATCATCGGCCCTGGTGATGGCTCCCCTTACTAGTAAAGGGAACTGGAAGGGACGTTGTCTCTTCTTTCTTCCTCTTACTACTCCTTGCCTCTTCTGGAAAGTTACTTTGACCAAATAGAGTATCCTTCCGTTCCGTATAGGGGAAGGAAAGGCTCTCGCTGTAGTTGTTCTGTAAGGGCTGGGCTTGAATTAGCGTGAGAAGGCGGTAAAAGGGTATTGAGCTAAGAATGCAACTAGAGAATGAGAGGGGCTCACTTGACAGAGTGCCGAGCATTGTTCGTCGTGCTAGTTCCGCTACTCCAGTTCCAGTGGTAAACGAAACCTTCTTTCTCTTGCTTTCGAGCCTACGTCTCTCTTTCAAGGGTTCCACTTTCTTTGGTAGCTTTGGGCAAGGCAGTACTGGTACTCAATCTATTTTGCTCTAGCCGCTTTCTCAAGCACAGGAAAAAAGGGCTTTATCTTTCCATTCAAGAAAGAGCTAATCTTGTTTGTTAAAGGCAGGGCGCCTACTACAAAGCACAGTACAAGAAATCCTGTTGGTTACCCAAAAGGTCCTCAAACAACTCCAGGGGATACCTGCTAAACTCAGTGTCTGGGACGTATTCTTATTGGGAAGAGAGCTCCAGGAAGCTCTGATAACAGCCCTCCAACCCTGCAGCGTTTAGTCAGGCTGTGAATGCAGTCGTTCGCTTGCACCCGGATTAATCGTTGACCGGGGAGCCCCAACCCACCCGGACTCTCGCCTTCGTCTGTGGGGGAGATGAGCAGTACTGCTGATGCTCAATCCGCTCCTTGGCTTCAGGGATTTTAATGAGATTGCCCATTTGGATCAGATGCTTTGTTAAGAATAGATAGTCCTTGTATTAGATCTTTCCGCTCAGCAATTTTCATAACTGAATGAGTTAGCATGGAGTATGATACAGAGATATAGGTCTCCCCCAATCAATATTGTTCTATTATATACAGCATTTGCATATCGGCAATCAGTACACGATTTCTGTCAACAATGGATCTCCCTTTCTGGGTTTCCTGTCCTGTTCAATCCCTTTTTCTTCTGTCTGAGGCAAAGGCGATAGTTTTTAGATTCGGCAAACATGAGATGTGTCCGACACTTGAAGAAAGACATCGAATTTTGGAGATATCCCGTAATGTCTTTTTTTTTACTTAGAGAAGGACGACCTCGAGAGAGCAGACGACCAGTAGAAGTAGGTGCTCCATATCCTTCCTGCTGCGTAGGTATAAGGTAATTCACAGTGCTAGCAGATCAGAAGTACGTAAGTCGGCCCTCCCCCTTCTATAATAGGGGGGAGTGCTACCTATAGAACGGGAATATTCATCCTCTCTTAAAGTCCTTTATGGATTTCGAGTCGGGAATAGAGCTGTGGCAAGCAATATGGATCGCCCCTTACTCTCTCTATAAAAAAAGCCCTTTTCTTAGTATTAGTAAAGCTTCGGCCCTATGGAGTAAAGGGAAGTGCAGATCTGGAGTGTTTGGACGAGAAAGAAAGGCTTTGCAGCAAGCTGAGTTGTACCGAAAGCAGGGAAAATAATTGGAATTAGATATAGGGCCGCGAACTCACATAAGGAGTGTTCCAAGGACGGCAACTAAAAGAAAGCTAAATAGGAAAGGAATAGGATAAATCACGCACGAAGGATCAGAGAGAAAAAGGTTTTTATTCCTAGAAGACTAGACTGTCAGACTCGGAGGTAGCAGTAAGATCTCTGTCTCCAGAAAAGCATGAAGGTTTAAAAAAGTATCCTCTCATTCCAAAATGGATTTTTTTTCTCTTGATTTTTTCGATCCGGTCCTCGTAAACTTGGTAAACTTCGTTCCTCGCTTTTGTTCAATTATAAATAAATAACTTTGATGGAGATTTGTAGCATCATTCAAGTAAATACAGATTGAGATCGTAGAAACATGAGCTTGTGATATAGCTACACCTAATTCAAGACCGGTTAATGCAAGAACTATAAATAAAGGACCAAGATCCCCTATGAAATAGAAAAGATTATTCATACATAGCATAGTCCAAGCGAACCCACTTAAAATCTTTACTAAACTATGACCGGCCATCATATTAGCAAATAAACGTATTCCTAAGCTTAATGCGCGAAAACAATAAGAAATTAGCTCAAGGAGTACTAAAAAAGGTGCTAACGGCAGTGGGACTCCTGCGGGTAATGAGAAGCTTAAAAAATGAAGCCCATTTCTTTGAAATCCCACTATAGTAATGCCAATAAAAAGAGAAAATGAGAGACCCAAAGTAATGAGAAAATGACTTGTAACTGTGAAGCTATAAGGTATCATACCCTGGAGATTACGAAATAACGAAAAAGTAAAAGTAACCGAGATGCAAGGGAAATACTTTTGTTTCACATTTCCGGAAAGACCACCTATTTGTTCGTTTACCAGGTTCAGCACGAAATCATAAAGAATCTCTACCAAGGATTGCCAAGCATTTGGGACTAACTTTCCTCCTCCCTTTTTTGTAACAAAATAAAACAAAAGTAGGACCAAACTGAGAGTGAGTAGCATAAACAAAGATGAATTTGTGAATGAGAAATACAAGTCCCCTATCTCAATAGGAATCCATGAGATAATTTCAAATTGATCAAGTGGACTGGTGATCGTCGGAGGTGTCCCCCCTAAAATCTTGTTCAATTGTTGTTGGGCAAAGTCATAGTGCTCACCCTCTTTGTTTTTTAAATCTTCTAGAATTTCCTTTAGAAAATCGTTTTCATAATTATGCAAATCTTCGGCGATTGAGAGTAATTTGTTTTCATCAGGACAGTTTCTTTTGAATGTTTTTTTAACGTTTTCAAAGATTTCACTCCTTAGGTAGTCGTTCACTTCATCAAAATCATGATTATTATAAGTATCATTACCAGCAACCTGAGTACCGGACAATAGTGGATTAGACTCGGTTAAAGTTGTCGTATTTGGATTCGGAATTCTAGAAAATGTATCACTGGAAGAGTTCAGATTCGTTTCTGAAAAACGTCTTTTCATGGGGATTGATTGAAAATAAACTAGTTCCGCTTCTTGCTCTAAAAATAAAGAAAGACTTGTTCGGAAATCGCCTTGGTTTTTCCAAGAAAGGCATGGGAATTTTAGAGCGTGTCATCTCAAAGCGAGATTGTGCTTATATATGTAATTGTCTGTCCGACTTTTGATAGGTCGAAAGACAAGATCAATCATTGAAATCTCCGAATTCTGGCAGTAAACTAAGCTCAAAAGTTCCTTGGCTCCCAAAAGATTTCTGGCAACTAGGCGAGGAGGGGCATCCTACTTCATTTCTAATCTAAATTGCCCACGTTCACGCGAAAAGCAGAAGACAAAGAAGACTTTCGCTAAAGACGAGCTATTCTTTATCCCGGGATCAGAATCAGAAGGAAAGGCCAGGCACTCAGGCTACTTTAATAAAAATAAAATAAATACGCTATTCTTCCCATTTCGAAAGATGAGTTTCCAGATACCCCACCACTATTAGTATTAGTAGCCCTTCCCGCCAAGCCAAGGAAAGAAGGACTAAATAGTCTGCCCTCTCATCCCGGCTAGATATACAATGTCTGTGCCTAACAAGAGAGGTTAGCAATATCCTTCCCTCAGCGGAAGGACAACCTTGAATCGGTGTTTCATACCAACCTTCATTCAATACGGGTCGAGTGAGAATATGAAGGAAACATAAGTCCTAAGAGACTATAAAGCAGTCAACATCCACCCTAATTCTATCTTATTTCGGGTGGTATAAAGAGATGTTTGCCATCAACCCATTGACAAGATCAAACATCGGATCACTACTCATCAGCGGTGGCCCATCTAGCTAGTTGAGCCTTCCTTGCCCACCTTTTCATTTCTTTATTGGCCCAGCCTTCAACCATTACCCTCTCCTCTGTGCACCTTGTCGGATTGATCTTTCCTTTCATTGAGTGATCTTCCTTTCCTAATCACCATTCTTTAAGAAATGTGCATCATGTGAACAGTCATTTCCCGGGGTGGATGGAAGACTATAATCTAATACGGTTGAGGGGCCCGTGCGTGTGGGCCTCGGGGGGGATGATGAGGCGAGAGGTCTCGGGGGGGGGCTATCCAGTAACGGATTCCGGAATGCATCGAGGGGTCGTGGACCAACCATCCATCTATCCGTTGGTTAGGTCATTCACTCAAGGCTACCGGGGATGTTGACTCAACGGAATCAGCCTGCGTAGAAACCGGATAAAGCTTCGAATCCTTGAATAGCCATCCCTCCGCTAACCAAAAAGAAGCTAGCTATGCCCCCGTCGGGATAAAAAGACAGGGTGGAAGGTTCCCCAGGATAGAGATCCGGAGCAAAGCAGGCGAAGGCGCTGTTCTTGCTTTGGTTGACTCAGCTGTGATTTGATTGCTAACGTCTTTAAAGGGAGTGTCCCGAGGGGGAAGAGGAGGTAGCTGTTCGTGCTATAGTTTCATCAGCTGCAATTGGAATGCTTTCCTTTCTGACTGTATTGCCTTATCCTTGATTGATTCGGCATTACCAGCCTTAGGAATCGATCTAGATGCAGCATTTCCGGTCGAATAAGGGTACTCACAATGTATATGTATTTTTCGTGAGCAAGCCCTTCTCTGTCCCAAACTCCAAGTACTCAGATCTATCCCCTTTCAAAACCCCTAAGGGCTGTTAAAGACATAGAGGTAAAGGCTCAACTAGAGCTATCGGTTCTTACTCCAAGGGGATGATCTATAAAGAAAGCGTGCTATCGCAAGGTTCTTAGTCCCTGCTTCTTTTCCCAGCCTAAAAGGACTCATTCTACCAGAAACCATGTTAACAAGGAGATAGTAATCTCAGGCCTAAAGGAAGCAAGGTGAGGATAGAAGAAGGCAACCTGCCACCAAGTAAGCCCCTCTTTCTCCTTGTCGGTCTAATTAGGCTTAGGTATTCTATCAGGCTTGACTAGACCTCCAAGAGTCGGCTACTTAGCTTAGACGGACACAATTTCGGACCTTTGTATTGTGGAGATATATGTACATATCTTTATTGAATCTTTGTTGCCCGATTCTTCGAAGGCGGGTCAACCTCAGGAATCCCAGGGGGCCAATCCCTACTTTCATGTTCTGATCCTCTTTCTGGTTCATCCCACGACGCTAGAACGGGTTCAGTGGCCGCTCCTGCTTGACCTCAGATTATGTCTTTCGCAACGTCGAAGTACAAAGAAGAACAAGCAGACTCAAACGTCTGAAACACGTCTGATGAACCTGACCCACGTACCACTTGAATCGGCGAACAACGAGAAGGTAGCCGGAGGAAAAGATTCTCCCTATCTTGAACTTCTCTTGGGGATTCACTTGGCGAGAGAGCCTTTCTTGTACTAATACAAATACAACCCATTTAGTGAAACTCATTTCTTGTTCTTCGGCAATAGAAGGAGTAACACGGGGGTACCGGAATAAATATAAGGACAGACGGAGGAATGACAACTAAATAGCGTACGCTGCGTCGGATACTATATATAGGTACTAGAGATAGGCCCAGGAGGGAGGGAAGAGAGAGGCCTGTTCACTTAAGACAGGCAGTAGGATTTTCATTCAAGAGTTCCCTATTGAGAAAAGAGGGTCGCTAGACTGAACTTGACACCAAGCCAATCGATAAGGAAACAGTTCAGCTTAGCCAAAGCAAACCAAATCGATAATTTCGTAGAGAAAGAGAATCGGTTGTTGCAGCTATGGCGGGTTTAGCTTGATACCAAAAATACGAGTTGACTTTTTCTTGTTCCGAAGGGAGGACAATTCCCCCAAATCATACTTTCTCCCGTCCATCTATCAGTGTTTTTCCTCCAGCTCCTGCTTTTGCTATTCTTGCATTAAAAGCTTATTTTATAGCTGACGTTACCCGCGGACTTCTTTTCTCGACTGGAGATAAGATAGGTGTAAGTCGAGCAATAGGAGGGTTTCTTAAGTAACCTACCAAGGCTTAGCGTGAGTTACAGTAAAAACCATAACTAAAAATGACTTAATCTTAATAGAGAGTAGCTAGGGTCCTCTTTTCTAGCTCCACGAAAACTAGGAAAAACTAGCGCTTAGAGTTCGGTGGTAAGAGCGCTCCCCTTATATATATGATAATATCTTAAGTGAAAGTATGTGTGTTATATAGGCAATTATTGATTGTTCAGTCTAGTCATAGAGCTGGGATACTTTGTCCCTGGGTATCAAGCTACAGTTAAAGTCTCAGCCAAGCTGTGAATGGAGAAAGTCCACGCAAAGAAGATGAATTCGGGCGGAAACGTATCGAATGAACCAATTCCCCAATGTTCTTTGTTTTGAAAAGCTTAGCTTCATCCATTCTTTCTTCTCTTAATAAGAAGATATTTCGTTTTGTAGTAAATTCCCTCAATCCACCCCTACAGAAAGTAGGTATTCAGGAGACGGAAACTATGTCAAGAAGCAAGAAGGCGGAACTAGGAAGAAAATCAGATATAGGGACCCACGTCGAGCCATCCTGACAGACGAGCAGCATCAATTGAATCGGTAGACACAAAGACGAAGACAGAGACGAGCTAAGATGTAAAGTAGTGGAATGAAAAAGGATGGTAGCCTACCCAGGACAGCACATAGAGTAAGGTTGGCTCTATGCGAGAGAGGGTGAAATCCATTACATCGGGATTGAAACTTGAGAACCAAAGATAGAAACTGGAAGATAGAAGCTATATAACGGATTGGAATATGAATAGGAACAACCTTCAGAGAGAAGGCCAGGCCGAAACGATATTGCCATTCCTCGATTAGGGCTCGGGGTCACCCTGGAAGGAGAAAGGAATGAAATAAAATAAAATAAATAAGGGAAAGGCTCCTTTCCACAATCAACTCAGAGGAGGAAGAAGAAAGCGGAAAAGAACTTCTTTGTTCTAGTAGTCCACTTGGATCTTATCAAATCACCTCCCCAGGAGGTGATTGTTGATTCCCCATCCTGCTTCCAAAGGGATCATATTCATTTTCATTGCTGAACTCGGCTTCCTTGACAAAGCAATGGTCACAACGTGCTGAGATAGGTCGGGGTCTCATTTGAAATTCCGATATTTATATTTACATGCTGCTTTGAATTGAAATATGAGGTCTTTTGTTTCCTCTACGAACCTTCTTTCTTTGCTGCAATGTCCTTCACGTTACTAGAATGAATTTAAAGCTTTTCTCAATAAACATGGCATTCAATTTCGTTTTGGAAGAAAGCTTATTATTCAAGAAATCCTGCCTTAGGTTGTGAGTCTTACCCAAGTGGATCGTATTCCTCACCCTCATTCGATCCAACCTTGACTCGTACTGATGGGAATCGATATTTCATAGACCTGCCAGTTGTTAGCCTTGATCGTGGACCACCCTTTCGCGGATTTTCCTCAGCTTGGACAGTAGAATCTCCATCTCTGTCACTCACACTCAGATTATTTTAGAGTTCCTTCCAACTGTTCGGTTCGTTAGATGAGAGGTGATCTTCAATCTAGTTTTCAGTCAGAGCGCTCTTCTATTGGATTCGCATCGATCATTTGTACAGTTGTGTTTCACTTTGGTTTGACTGGGTGGGTAGAGTCGTGGAAACGCTTCTTTCTCTCCTATCATGGATGATAGATCAAAGTCTGAAACCCCAAACTCCAACGGATCAACAGACGATTCGGGGACAGAACCTGACTCGGAGACAACGGAACGGGTACTATCTTGTCCCAGTAAACAAACTCCTAACAAAGCCGGAAAGGCCTATTTTGAGCTCTAGCGGGTGTTCCCAGTCCTGATTTCCCCTCTTTCTTGGGAAAGGTTTCCGATCAGCGAGCACCCTGCACACTGGATCGTAGGCGGCAGTGGCCGACCTGTAGGTCTTTTGGGCATTCGGATTCGGAAGTTAGAGAAAAAAGAGTTGCCTGTGACTGGCTTATTTCTCTTATGGTAGGGCAGTAGCAAGAAGCCTCCATAGGGGCTTTAATGCGACTCCTATGACTACTCAATCGATTAGCATAAACTAAAGGAAGAGGATAGGATTTCTCCCGGTAACCTAGCTCGCTTCGCCGCATTCGGAAGGAGAACTAGCTAAGCTTCTGAACTAGCGAGATATAGCCAAAGGCAGGTGGGTTCGGGCATCAACGAATGGAGGTACGAACAAGACCTTCGGTTCCTCGAACCAACACTCCAGGTATCCTCCTAGATCCGGTCCAATGCAATCCATTTGTCTCTCGAGGACCATCTCAACCTCAACTTTTGCTATCAAGGTCCAAAAACCCTTTCGTTATCTTCTTCCAGGGCGCTTTTCAATGCTGCATCCGAAGCCTCCTAAGCACCCCTCCCTCTCCTATTTCAAGGGCTAAAGCAAGACCCGCAACTGGAACAAAGGCACCAGCGGAGTTTTCTAAGCTTAAGCGAGTTTTGGACTATAAATAGCTACACCATCAGGAAAGCTGCAAGCAACCTCAAAGGGACTCAGAAAGAAACCGAATCTCCTAGCCCGCTATCAAGCAAAAAAGGTAGGCCCCTGTCAGATACCTGACCTGCCTGCCATACCCCACTCGTCACCGGTATCTAATCCCTCACCCAGTTCCATATGGGGATGAATCCTAGGGCATTAACCTTTCTGGGAAGCCGGTCCCTTTACATAGCCATAGTAGGAAGTTTTTTCGAAGTAGCTGCCATTTCTACTTCCTCTCTATCCCGAAGTAGGGAATCCCTTGCATATCCCGTTTTGAGACAGACCATCGCCGATAAAGTGGAATCTACTATTGCCTGCTGCCTGCCAGGTCATTCAATCTCTCTCACTCCCAGGGTTTAGCTCCCGACTGGAGGAAGAAGGGCAAGGCATTAGGGATTTCTTTGTGAAAGAGGATGGGTGCCCCATGCGGTGCTTTAGAGGGTGATGGGGATAAACTTCAAGCGAGATCATCAAAAATAATTAGTGCAGAAGGGTTATCAAACCCGGCCTACTACGGAAAATTTCCTCATTTCGCACACCATCTGGGTAAATGGATCTTTGGCTACGGTTCATTCTTTCAGGGTTGGAACCCTCTGGTCAAGGCAACCATAGCCAAAGAAAAAACAAAAAGAGCCGGTTCCGACCTTGAGGTCTATTCTCGTCTTTCCCCTTATGTACTGCCAAGCGGGATACAAGGAAGCGCCTTACTTTGAACATAAATAATATCTATCACTCTTAACCTTCCGACCGATCGATGGTCATGAACCTTTTTATTACGGAAAAAAAGAGTTGGCACCTGAGAGAACTCAGTATGGGGAATGGTTGTTCGGTGGTTATGTATGGGATGCCCGGGCATTGATTGAGAAGGACGCTGCTTTCTGAGGCGCATCAGTTCTATTAGCCACTCCTTCAAAGAAAATGTGAAGGGTTCGGTGTAGAACTCAACCTCGATAAATGCCTATAAAAGAAGGAAAGAAAAGGACTCAATCCTTGGCTAGACCAACTGGGAAAGGGCTACCGCTCTCATCAATCCAATTTGTAAGGGCTTCAATGAATGAAGTCCTTGGTTCGGAAAGACCTGAACCGAAAGGAAGGAACTGCTTTTTCTAGAGATCGGCAAAGCACGGATAAAGGAGCTTCAAAGACTGAAAAAGGTACAGTGGGGTGAGAAAGAAAGATTGGTTGGTGGGCTTTATGCCAAAAACGAGAAAGTACCTCGATTCAGTGGAGTAGGTTCCGTTGGGCATTCATTCTGGGCAGAAAGATAGACTAAGCTACAACTTCCTATGGGCTTGCTGCTTTTAATCCTATTTGGCTGGTGAAATAGTTGAACGAAGACTCGCATTATTCATTGGGTTCTGGTGGATTAACCAAGACAAGTCAAGAAAAGTAATAAGATAAGAAAGAAAAGCGGAAAGATGACTAAAAATGAAGGACAACGAAAAGGTACCACAAAAAAAGTGCAAAAAGATGATGAAGGAAATGAGAATCGGAGAGTACATATAGGAAATCATCTCCGGACCTTTCATTTTCCTTACTCCCTTTGGTTTTTGGACGGCCACTATCTTAGACAGTTAGTTCCCCCTAGCTTTCAAGTCAAGGTCCACAACTGACAGCTTTCGTTGGCCTGCAGGGAGTCGTTTCTTAACTTCAATCCGCTTGCTTAGATCCCGGGCGAGCCCTAACAGAGAGGCTTTCTCATTCAGCTACATTAGCTAAAAAGTATAGTTGGCATTAGCATTTTCTTTCGGAGGGAATGACAACTATTTTAATGGTCACACAGGATCCCCCACCCTTCCATCTTAAGACGTAGTCTTCTTATTAATCCTCTTGCTTTGCTCTCCCTCATTCGACCGGCCTACCCTTCTGATCCTCCAGCTGCTGGCTCGCTTTTGCGGCAGTCTAAAATAAAAGCCTGCGCTCAGACTTCCATGTTATCCGGTCTTCAGTTATCGATTTTCCTGGAATGGCTTTTCCTGCTTTCTCGAGTCTGGATACCCAGATTCTAATTATAGGTTTCCTTCGCCACCCTTCTGAGATAGAGCCTTCGACCCTCTCTTTTTTTCTGGACCTTGGTGGTTGAATGTTATAGTTAGCGTGCTAGCCGGGTTGACCCTCTACCTGCTCGAAGGCTTATATCCCTTTTCTTTGTATGCTTAACTACGACCCTTTGTTCTACCCAGTGGGGTACATACACACCTCTCGGGCTCAACGGTTAGGTTCTACTCTGGTCTCATCGGACACCCAATGAAAGGCTGACATTCAATTACGAAGCGGGCATATATGAGATGAAGCATACCCGAAGACAAGGCTGGATACACTCTCGTGTAGTCATAGTTGGGTAAACTCGGAACATAGTATGGAAAAGACGACTCTCTGTAAGATACTTAATCGAGGCTTTATGCAACAACCCCTCAACTATACCTACCTTTAATAAAAGGAGTATAGCATTGCATCTGTGCATTCATTCTATTTTTTTAGCTTTCCTTCACCCTCTGGCTTGCCTTCCTTACTTCAGTCTGTCTTTCAGTATACTGGCCTTCTTTTTTAATGGCGGGATTATCAATTTGATTATTACTCACTACGCCGAGATAGATTTGTTCTATCTGCGTTCATCCATCACATCGAGTTTGGATGGCGCGCCCCGAGAGAGAAGTAGTCGAAAGGTGCATGCAATCTTTGGGGCAGAGAGTTTACTTCAGTAGAAGTAGGTGGAATTCTTAAGCTAATTAGATACCGCGGCCGAAAGCCTTCTCCTTGCTTCTCGACCACGGCCTCCATGAACCTGTACTTCACGATTGCAATACGGATGAGATCAAAAAGGCCATCAAGAATGTTCGCCAGGGAATACGAGAATTTCCACCTTGTTGAAGATCTAGCGAGGGAAGAAGTTAGTCAGACTTTGAACCCCACCTTTAGGCATTTTCGGGGACTAGCCTGCTTCCCATTACTCAATAGGGCAATACCTCGTACATAATTAAGGGAGCCATTGAAAGGTGACTAAAACACCAGAAACGACGACTACCCGAGCTAATGATAGAGGCAAGAACACCTTCCGACCAAGTCCCATTAATTGATCATAACGATATCGTGGAAATGCTGCACGGACCCATATATATAGGAACAGAAAGAGAATCACCTTGATACTAAACCAGATCGAGCCGGGGATCTTCTTGGAAATGGGAAGATCTAGGATAGGCGGCCAACCTCCTGGAGAGAGCGATGTGCATGGACCAGGTGAGTAGGGATGCAGCTCCGTGGACCGCTCGTCGGGCCTGATAGGTGGTGGTATCACACCCTTCTCAAAGAAACCGTACGTGACACTCTCACGTCATACGGCTCCGTCCCGGAATCAGGGCCTTACCTTTTATTTGACCAACGGTCCTTAAACCTACCTGAAACGCACTCAGTCGTTTCGAGAAATTTTGCCATGTTTCCCGATCACCGTATATATGGCACGAAGAATAAAAACCCTTTTCCCCAGCCCCACCGACTTCCCAGAAAATTCCCTTCAGGCTTATGCCAACCAAAAATTTTATCTTAGAAAAAATGGGGATTATCGTTCTAATAAAAGATCAAAGTTTTGGATGGCTCTCACAATCCGCCGATAGGGAACGCTTTGTCGGGTGCCCTGTCCCCTTATCTGGGTCACGTATGACTCATAGGTTCTATTGCTTAAAAGCTCCCCTTGCGGAGAATGGAGAATGCCGCGAATCTCTGTATACCTGGCCATAATGGCCTCTCTTGTAAAACCGTCTTCTAGTAATGCTGCTTCGACAGATCGTTCCACTACGACTTGGTTGTCAATAATGGAAACCATGCGCCCTAAGTCATCATTACCCCCTAAATTAAGGAGGGTGTATCGGGTATAAAGAATGTTCCTTCGGGCTTCATCCAAAAGAAGGGGGTTTTCCACTTGCGGGATAACGACTGGTTGCGGTACGGGCGGAGCCTCGGGGGGAGTAATCGGTTCCCCCGGCAATGGCACCGGACTAGGTGGGGGAGATAAGGCGTTTTTCTCATCGCAATAGGCAATTTCAGGATATAGAACGCTTAAGGGAATAACCAAGACCACTCCTAAAAACCCCAATAACAAAAAAGATTTATCAGTTTCTAAAGAGTCCGAAGAAACTAAGATTTTAAAGTCTTTTCTTACTTTCAAAAAGACTATTAAAGTATAGAACATGAATGCGACCCAGAAGGATAGATCTTTTTCCAAGAGGAATTGACTTATCTCTGGAAGAAACTCTAAAGGGAATTGTATCGGGGACATTTCATAGAATAAATAGAATAGAAACATGAGTTGGCTTTTAAAGTATATATAATAAGCACTGTTCGATATCGGATAGCTCAATCTGCCCTTCTTTCATTTCCTAATTTGCTTGCGACAAGTCCTAGCATTAGTATGAGTTCGTTGACCGCGTAAGGGCGATCCATCTTGATGACGAATTCCACGATAACAAGAAATAGAAATGAATCGTTCGATGTCTGCTCGTTCTCCCCTCTTCAATTCCCAATGAACAACATGATCTTGACCTATCATTTGTTCAATTTGGTCGATCTGATACTTAGTTAATTCTTTTATCTTTATGTTCCCACTGATACCTAATCGATAACGAACCTGAATGGCTTTTTTAAGTCCAATTCCATAAATTTTTGTTGAGGCAATTCTTACTTGTTTATCGGCAACTAATCTAGCTCCTGAAATATATAACATAACATTCTTGATTGAGAACCGATGATTCCCTCCAGACAGAATAAAATTCCTGTACGAGTATAGTGAAAAACGAGAGGTTTGGTTGGTTGTTGACCAACGGAAAGCATGGGAAATAAGATAGTTCCCTTTTGTCTAAGGGCATCATCATTCAGCGGAATTGTCACCTATCATGCACTTGGAAATCCTGACAACGGAGAATGCGGCGTTACGAAGACTGACTACCTAGCAAGAAAAACGGATGCGCTAACGCGCAACGGCTTTCGCGCGTTGCTTCTTCCCTCACTGAACACGAACCCAATCTCGCCATCAACACTGACATTGCCTGACGTGAACAGACGCTTTCTCATTATACTTTTTAACCGTAGCCGAATAAAGCTTTCTGTTCTCAAGCAAAGACGAATAATATTTTTTCTATACATACGCAATTTCGGAAAAAAGACTAAATACATATGGAGAGGCGCAATCAGTATAGTAAGTATTGGAGGCTATCTGAACAACTACATTCATTTTTTAACTACTTACCTGACTATATCCCCTCGCCAACTCCCAGATCTCCGGAAACCTAGCTCCTACTAAAGACCACGTCTACATCATAACAAAATTTTCCGAATCAAAAATGATCGCCTGCCAGTGCAGAAAAACCCAGCGGAGGAATCAATAGAAAAACACTTCACCGGTGAACGCAGTATTCACAATAGATGCCTAAGCGCGGAGGGTGAATCCTTTTTTCTCTTGGCTTGGGTTACAAAAGAGATGGCCCTTGAACCTGATCTTTCTTCTTTATCGCCAGGGTAGGCCTTGACTTTTTCCGGGTCTCCTCCCCTACTTCTCTTTCTCCAATAGACCTTTTTCCTCACAGACTAGGGGATGAATCTCTAGACCTAAAAGCAGTTATATAAAGCACTGCTGCCACTTCCTTTGCTACCGTATAATAAGCCCAGAGTAGGCTGCTATCGAATCTAGCTATCCAGAAGTGACATACTTAAGATACGAATGAATAGGAAGAGAAAGAGAAAAATCGCCTACCAAAAAACTTTTTTTCGATCTCCATTCTCTAACGAATATCTCTTTTCCAGTAGATCTATATTCTCTGGAAGATCCCCCTTATCCATCGGAAGATCATTATGATAAAATGGGTGGAGAAAAATGAGCAACTACCATTTGCATAGACCAATCCTTGACCTCGATCGAATCCCCCAAGCTCACTCGAAAGCCACATCAAGCAACCCTGGAAAAGCACTCGGAAAGCCAAATTGAAAAAAACAAGTGCAAATTATGCCTATATATGAAGCTATGCATAAAGTTCATACTCATCTGTTGACGGAAGAGAGCCTGGGTTGCCAACCTTTGCTTTTTGTTGTGCATGAAGGGAAAGTAAGTCCGGGTATGAAGGCTACGCAAGAGTTTTCTTTTCCGCGGATGACGAGGCTTTGAGTTCCTATTACGGCAGCTAGCTGAGACAGAGACCCTTGACCTAGGAGATGACCTTTTTGCCCAACGAATTGAACACCGCCGGAGTCAGCTAAAAGTTCACTCTTACGCTGAAGCTCCTGGTTAAATTGCGGAGTCTAAAACTACAAGGGACGAATCAACTTAAACTAACTCCTAAACTAAAAAATAATCTAGCCGGAAACGCTAACTTTTAGTTCTTTCAGATTCCTCTTCACTGACTATTTTAGGAGACATTCCTCTCTAGCTTGGCTCTAGGAAAAAACCTGAAACTCCTAGTGAGGCTGACTCTTGGCTACTTACTTCAAAGTAGTGGAAAGAAGTGACCCGCAGAAGCTAGAGCGTTTCACTTGTATTTCTATAGAAAATAAAACTCTTTATTCTATAGCCTCCCCTTGGGGGGTTCGCTATGTTCTTAAACGAATGAGACAGCACTCGCTCAGATGTCCTGTTTCACAAGCACACTACCGAGTACACTAAAAATAAAGGAACTCAAAAACTATAAAGCACTGCTTCCTTTTCTACCGGCTTCTTTCAGTACTAAAGTCAATCAAGAGGCTAAACTCGATCTATCTTTCCGGCTTAGCCGAACTCCTCACCGAGGTCTCAGTCAGAATCGTCAGAAGCTTCAGCTAGCTCATTCCCTTCACAACGTGGGCTAGTTTTATTACCCGAAATGACTACGACCGATTCATCTCCAGTCCCTTACAGTGGAAGAACAACTGGCGGAAATTAGGGCAGCCTTGGCCCGAAAAATGAGATTATAGCACAAAAGGACACCGAGATTGCAGCCCAAAAACCCAATTAAATGCAGCCTATCGGCCTCCTACATCTGAAGAAATTTTGGCATAAAAAAGAGCTCTGAGTTGGCTGCTCTAGAAGCACTGATAGCTGCCTCAACTCCTTCTGCTCTGCTTGCCTTCTCTTTTTCTGATTGCAGTAGTGCTTCCTAGATTGACAAGTCAAAATAGGAAGTATCTCCGGTTCCGGTTGTATCGGAAGTGGGGTCAGCGCAAAAGGTCTCTATCAAACCCCTTAGGTACAAGTATCCGTTGCTGGAGACCTTAAGTCGTAAAGCAAGTTCCTTCCCTTACTAAAGGGAAAGAAGGTTAAGAGGCGTCTAAGCAGGTCTTTCTTGAGGTCTAGGTTTTCAGGTATCCTCAGATCCGAGGGGGTAGTTATATCTGAATTCAAGGCGCTAGCCTATATTATAAATGCTACGTTCAAGGCAGTTCATGATTCATGAATTGATGTCAATCGGGGCGCTTTCGTCCCAGGTTAAGGGAAATGGGTATCCGGTATCCGAAGTAAGAAAGTAAAAGACCTGCCCTTCTGGCTGTCGTCCTAACGAGGTTTTTCTTCCTATAGTTAAGGTAGCTAGGAAGCTCTGGTAAGCAAAAATGTTCTTCTCTAGCTATACTGTGTGACCTACTTCCCTTTTTCGCTCTCTTGCTAGAGCTGGTTCTAAGCCTACCTTTTCCTTCCCCACTCACCGGCCCATTATTTCGATAGTTACCTATAAAGAATTCTTCCAAGTGAAAGGATAAGCATGTTGGCTTGGGTGAACCACCTTATCTTACCAGACATTGATGTCTGCCCGAACATCGAATTTTTTCTTTCATATGTAGATTGTCATTTCTCCTCATGTTGCTAGCTAGCGGTAGCTTAGTCAGAAAGAGCCAAACACAGAAGTAATTGAATCATAGTTACGTTTCCCGGTCATTGGCAGTGAAATCTTCCCTTATTATTCGATATATCATAGAAAGACATAGAATAGAGTAATTGACCCAACTCCCACAGGTGTAGCATTAAATTGAGGAGCTTTATCCGTTGACTCACACTAATGAATAATGTACTGTGGAATAGCAAGATGTGGAATTCACTCATTTTTATTTTTCTATGCTTGTGGTACCATATTCTCTCTTTATCCCGAGGCGGGGCTCTCTTAAGTAGTCTCCGAAGCACAATGAAAATGAATTCACCGCTATCCAGGCCAAGGACTCTAGTTCTTCCATCTCTCTGCAAACAACCTTGACAACGGAGAACTATGACTTTTAGGCCATGCTCGGGTCTGCCCAGGTGTGGAAGGTTTTTATTCCTGGGTGAGCCAAAACATCTCATCTTGAACCGCTTTCAGCTCCTGGTGCGGTAGCAATACCAAAGAAATAGGGGGAAGGAGAGGCGGGGGAATACCCTATGTTTGGAAGCGAATGACTAAGAATTTTAATTGCATCGGGCTTTGAAGCAGCTCCTTGGTCTCGTCGCCCTTGAATTAATCTATTTGCTTATAGATCTTGTTTGTACTCCACAAAGGGATGGACCAAGCCAATATTCCTACTTTCTTTCTTGGGATTGAGATCTTTGTGGAAAGGCAGGCTGTCACGATTGAATGATAGAGTAGAGTGGGTCGCTTACTTAGTGTACCCGCAGCGGGCCCTGGCCAATCTTTCCTTTTGGGCAAGCACTGAGATAGTTATCCGATCACCCAAGTATGGGAATAGGACCCCAAGCCCTTCTAAATAAATTCCAACCTTTCGCTCGTTGTAAGGTTTCTAGCCTCTATAGCCAGCACCACAACTACGAGCAAGCGTACTACTAAATCACTTGATTTACTTAAGATGGATGGTGTACCAATCAATTTGGTTGGGAAGATGGCAAGGATGAAAGAAGGATATCGAGAGAGAGATAGGAAAAAGAGTAAGAAGCGGGCTAGCTAAATGCCATCCGTATACGAAAGGGCCCGCGATCCTGGGCAGTACATGGAAAACCCGGTAAAGTGTTAAATGCTTTTTCTCGAGAGAGACCGTGTGATGTTGGTTCCACGTGTATTCCATCCGGGAAATATAGCAAAAATAAAGATCCGTGGGAGGGAAGGGAGTCGAGTCCCTTTTTTCTACGTTATCGGAGAGCTATCATCGGGGAAGAGCCTACAAAGAACCATATTAACTAGGGATTGATCAGTCTGATGGTTCCTAATCTAATTGGCTGCTGCAGATGATTTCACTTCTTCCGCCGACTCAACAGCTTCGATAGTTGATGTAGCTTCAGTTTACCTTCTTCTACTGTAGGCCCGTCTCGCTGCTTTTCCAATGCTTTCGGAATCCTTATCTTACATCTCCCACTTCGCCTTAGAAAAGAAAAGGGTGAGGTTAATTCTAAAAGCCCTTTATTTAATTTCATTATTTCAAGGTAAAAGAAAGACCCGACTTTGACCTTTTCAATAACCTGGAAGGAATAAGTACTCCAAGGTTTCTAAGTAGGCTTTTGCTGTGGATCTCTAATGTCTGGGCCTGTACTAGACTGGTCTCGAGTGCTGTGCTGATGTGACTGTGCTTGACTTAGGGTTTGGCTCTGCTGTTTTGGGTTCTGGTCTTGCCTCCTTGCGACTAAAGGAGATGAGTGAATAGGCAAAGTACCACAGTACAAGGATCGAACTTTCATCTTCCGAATCCGATACTAGCTAGACTGACTAAAAGAATAGGATGGGAGAGAAGTACGAATGCAGGAAGCTGCAGTGTGTGCCCGGTTCATTGGGCTGTTGGCCTACCAAGCACTTGCCCGCAGCTCCTGTGGCTTTTGACTTATTAGTTATTTTGTCCTGCTTCGATAACTCCTTTCTTCCGCACCTGAGAATAGCACCGGACTGAGCACGATAGCAAAAGGATTATAGGTTTGAGTGTGGGTTTTAAATATCCCTTCCTCTAGCTCTTTCAAAAGGGATTAGAACGTGGAACTACTACAAGATAGAAAGAGGGGTACTTACGAACCAAGGTAACTCTATCACCTGACTCATTTGCTTTTCAAGTTGACTTCGAATCCTTACTTTTAACTTATTACTTCTAATTCCATTCCCACTAGTGCAAATGGAGCAGGAGTTGTTCAAGCAGAGCAGGATAAAGTGGCTAGGTCAAGCGCAAGGAAGTTTGAAAGCTGGAGTCTTCAAAGTAAGCCTGTTAGAAAGACCTTTTCTTTTTAGCAAGTTCCTTGTCATCTAGAGGGCCAGTGGAAGTACAATCATATAATATTTGCACCTCTTCCATTCCAATAGATCCTAGTTCCGGCAACAGCAATCAATCTCTGAGTCTTTCTAAGCCAGTTCAGTTACTTCTACTTAGGATACATTTCCAGCCGATGGAAAAATAGTCTTTACTTAGGAGGGCTAAGACATTGAAGGATAGTGTCCACTCCAGACCTCTCCTGGTGTTTTGTTTACGCACCTTCTAATTAGTCCTTGCCATTTCTTACTTAAGGCTCTCTGTTGCAAACAATTTCGTTACTCGCTTATGGGAAAAACCCTTATGTGCTATGAGAACTTCGCCTGGGGATCCATACCGACATAGGGAGCTATGGTGGTAGCTTTTCTCCAAGAGTTCGGAGCAAGAAAGCCCCCTAAAGGATGGAATATTCCAAATCATGAATGGAGTGACTCCGATGATGATTGGGACTTCCAATCTGATCTGAACAACACCGATGGTTCTCATATTCAGTCTCAGGGGATATAGGGAGTGCAGCACCTGACGGCAGGACCTCTGAAGTTGATGAATTTTTTGAAGGTAGAGTCTAGTCTTATCATGCCAGATGGTTCAGATTTCTGAAGAAAGGGGAGCCTCTTTTCCTTTGATCTTGGTTTGGTCATCTAACTTGCAAGCCTGTTGGGAACAGGTTTTGCCTTTATCATCGGACCTTGGTTTTAGGAGATTCTTTGGAATGTTTTTGGTAATCTTCTGGTTTATGGTTGACAGCTTCATTCCGAACGTTTCGAATCGCTGTTCCATAATAAGGGAATTTCCGTCAGAATGTCTATTTTTTACGCTAGGACCCTGAGCTGAAAGTACTTTCGCAGAAGTGATGCTTCAATGTGTCTTAAGGTGGACAAAATGACTTCTTCATAGTTTGGTTTCTGAAGGACCCTCCTAATCTCCTCGGGGAAGTCTTTTTTGTAGGGTGACTGACTAATGCCTGTTCTTTCTGGACATAGCCATACAAGGAATCTATGTATTCTTTCAAGGAGGATTTTTTATAAGGAAGAAGGGCTTATTAGATTATGTCTGAGGTATTTCCTAATTTATTCTTGAATGATCCTCTAAGGTAAGGTATGCCAAGACGTTAGTTCTATCGGAACTAAAGAATCATGGGTAATACCAGCTAGAAGCATTATACAGACCAAATAATGTTTATTCATTTGATCTGAAGTCGGCTACAGATCGTTGTCCGTTATATATACTCTTTTTGAGTTATAATTTGGACCGTCTTTCGCATCTGTAGTTGTAAATAGTTCTTTTTGCTTGAACTCATTTTGGTTGTGGAAACCATTGGTTCGGAAACCACGCCTAGTGTCGTTCATTGCCGGGCAACCACTTGGTTATTACTCCTCCTGGGCCCTATTTATTTGCCTTATCCCATCACTATCTATATAGTGTGGTTAGCGGCAGAACAATGGGCCTTAAAAGGTGGTGTTTTAAGGAGTATGCGGTCTTGGGTGATGATGTTGTTATAGCTCATCCCCAAGTTGCGGCAAAGTTTAAGGAACTGTTAGGAAAACTAGGAGTTTCCATCTCTAAAGATAAGTCTCTTATCTCTGAGACTGGTTGTCTTGAGTTTGCAAAAAAAAGTATGGGGTTAAATAGGTTTCGGTTGATTTCACTCCAATTTCTTTTAAAGGCTCTCCTAACAGTTCGATCAACTTTAGGACTGGTCCAGCTTGCACAGTTATATCGTGTGGAAAAGAAAATCCTAACACGTTATTCCGTCTAGCTGGAGCCGGTTTTAGAGCTCGGTCACGGCTCTATTCCTCTCGCCGTTCAAAGAGGTGGGAGAGACTATGGGTCGTTTCTACAAAACCGCCCCATAGCAGTCGATTACCTTTAGAGTGGTGGATTGGTAGGGGTAAACCCATAAATCCCTATCTAAAGGGACTAATAGTCGATTTGCTTCGGAAGGAACTTAAGCCGAAAGAAAAGAGATTAGGCTGGTTCCTGAAGAACTTCTGTTTGATGGAGAACGTGAGATACTTGAGCGAACATTAATAAAAAATGGGGTGAAGAAGGTGGCTCAAGTGGTTGTCCTGGTATAACTCCATCCTACTAACACCAGATCCTCAATTATCCAGTTTCTTTGAAGCCCCAATCTGTGCAACTTCTTGGAAGAAACCTGCCGATGACATTGAGTTCATTCGGTATGGTCTCATCTGGAAGTGCTATGATAAGGGAGCTGGAAAATGGAGTGAAGGGTACGGGGACAGATACCATTATTTCTTTTCCAGGCTGGATATTGGGAGGGGCAAAGGGAACTGACTTCATCATGGCCCCGGTGACTGACCAAGTCATCGTGGGTAAAGAACAACCAGGTCATAAGAAGCACCTGAGCTAGAAGCATTACACCACCTAGCAACGCTTGAGGAACAAAGAATATGATAACTTGACTAACATGATGGTATCTCGGTGTGGAAGAGCTGGTCCTCGATATGGAAAGGTGGGCCGATTCTTTATGCCTTCTCGCCGCCTGCCTTGAGGATGAACCAGCCACCATCACCACTCGTGACGTCTTTCGAAGAACTATCGCTCTGGCGAATTCCAAGTAAGATACGAATGAATCCTAGGTCACAATGGAATGAGAAGGCTTGGAACTATACTGATTGGCAGTAATAAAAAAAATATATAGAATAAAGAATAGGGAGAATGCGGATTTGGTGGTACTTGAATTGATACTCATCATGCGAATTGGAGAGCATGCCCCGTTGGGTACTCCTTTATTAGTTGTTATTTAAAGATGTCAACATATATTTTTGATTCAACAGCGGAAAAACATCAAACAATTCATGCTTACTACAGGTTCTATTTGGCTTGTCGAAATACCGATTAATCAACATTTTTGACCTCGATTGTCTACCTATCGCCATGCCTTAACCCATCCTAATTGGAGACTTGAATTGGTAATTTATTCTTCCTATGGTAAAAAAGAGCAAGAGTTTGCTCCCGGGGCATGCTTTAATTTCATAAGTGGGCGAAGAAAGAATACCTGAGCTTCAAGCAAAGAAGGCGGGGCCCTTGCAAAGTCAACGGTATCACCGGTAACTAGACAAGCACCTAGATGTACATTCTTAGGCCCAGCCTTACACACCTTATTTATCCCGCCCTTGGAAATCACTTATGCGTACTAGCCACTAGCAACTAAAGGCGCAAGTGCTGCCATGCTATATGTGAGCGATCGACCATTCATTGTACACAAGGAGTGGAGGTGAGATAGATGCCTCTCATCTGGTACTGACCGGGTCAAAGAGTTCTCCACCACCGGGTAGTTCTTCTTAATGCGCAGATGAATGAGCTAGCTTATCTTAATGCCAGTCCGGCTAAGGTAAGGGGCATCCTAACTAAATGTAGGAGCAAGAGCCCCGGAAATCTAGCTCAAAGTCCTAACCATTGAGTTGCTGTGTCAGCTGGAAGTGGCACTAAAAACCCGAAAAGCGAGGGCATACTAGCATCCTCCTTTATTATATTAGAGAATTTCGAGATAGCCAGTCGTGCATTCTTCCTTGTTCTTGCTAAGAGCGCATCTTGCAAAGACCCTATTCTTCCACAGCTTGGCTTGCATTCGATGCTTCTGATCCAATTCCTTCTCATCTCAGATGCGCGTAATCGTCTTAAGTAGATGTGGAGTTGAGTGTGTTTGAAAGGGGGTGTTAACCGGGAAGAGGCTTCCCGAAAGCATTACAGTAAAGGTAAGGAGGTAGCTCGAGTCAGTTGGAATGCTACGCCCCCGTAAGGCCGACAAAAAACAGTCGTTACGCCGACATTGAAGACATGACATAGCCCTAGAAAGAAGAACTCTTATCCCAGGAGATTCGGTAAAGTCTTCCGTTGACTAGGAAAACTTGCTTTTAGGCATAGCATCTCGATCCGGAATATAGAAGTCTCAAATTTCACTCTGAAAGCACTCTACTAAAGAGCCGTCTAAGGAGCGTAGCGTATTACTATTTTGATAACCAATAGTTATATTCCCTCTATCAATTCCTTTTTCATAAAACAGTTTATTACTTACGGCGAGAGGCCCATCTATTCCTTAGAAGAACTAGATCCGCCGAAAGATTCTCTAGATTCTTACTTCCCTTCTTCTATCATATAGTAGTAGTCTTACTCTTACGCATGAAACCTCATGAACTCAAACTCATTAGTTCGCTCTGGATCTTCTCAATTCACCTTTCAGCTTCATTGCTCTAAAAGCAAGCCTTGAATTGAATGAATGAATTTATAGAAATTGCTTAATGGGAGACCGGGCTTGGTGCTCATTGGAAGTCCAATTAAAGGTCTATTCCTTTCCCGTCGGAAGCAGTTGAAGCTTCTTAAGGTAAGGGTATAAAGAGGACCAGTAAGTTGGAAGAAGAAGAAAGGCAAAAGCCCACAAGGCTAAACCCATCCCCGTTTCGAACGCCCGGCTTAACATAACAACCCCAGAAGACCAGAACACACGGAAAAAGAGACAAGGACCCTCTTCTTTTACAAATAAGACACTGGATCATATCATACGTCCACAAAGCAAAGGAAGATAAGCTTGGTTCTGTACTCCCTCAATCCAAGAAGGAACTCCACAAGCAAGGAACCGCTACTTTCCGAGCATATTAGCTCAAAGGCTCATACATACAGAGGCAAGTGGGCGACCTACCGAAGTAACTAAAGGCGGATTCACCTAGCGCTGCCTAGGGAAGGACGACCAAGCCGAGTAGCGACAGGTCATCTACCGAAATCGAGAGAGGTGCGTACTGCTACCAACCGGAAAGAAGGACTAGGCAGTCACTAGTTGGCTGTGGGGGAGTGGAATCAACGCAATTCGTACTGGTAGTAGTGAGACGTCGCCTTCACTGGTTCTTTGGGTTTCCATAGTAGGTCTCTCGAGCCTTGTTCTCTGCGGTCATTCTCGCTGTCCTTGCTGGGACAGCCAGCCATTAAAGGGTTCGTAGATTGCTATCGCCTATGATGAAGTGCTTTTCTTAATGAGGAGTGAATTAGCTCATTTCGATTGGAGTGAGGAGTTCATGATCAAGTGAAAATCGAACGGGCCCGTTTGTTAGAAGTCTCAGGCAAAGTCCGAAAGTGGCGAGATAGCTCAAGTAGAAAGAATAGAAAGTACGGTTTAGTAAAGCTCATGAACTATTTAATCCGATTCACAATCCATTCCAATCTAAGTTCTGTGGGCTAGTGAGCCAGTTTAGGTTCTTTGACAGAGCTGAAAGAAAGTGGAAAAAAGGAGCTTCTGCAAGGGAATCAGAATAGGCATCGAGCTGAGAAGAGGCCGCAAGCACATTCATTGATGCATCGAATGCTAGTGTTTTCGCCTTATCCGCGGTTATAGAATCCTATGGGTACAGGCTGTTTTCTCTTTTTGAAAATTACCCTAATTCATGTTATAGGGAATTTTTTATTCCTAGCTTTCCACTAACACTAAGGAAACTTACCTGACAACATATATTGAACGAGCAGGAACTCTAGCGCGGGATAAGTCAATTTGAAATCGAGTGCTGATCTCCTCCCTGCGCGACCACCGAGTAGTGGAGCATCACTTTCAGCCCCCCCTTATGGATCTCTCCCATGAGTCTCTTTGCCCCAGATTGTATCACCGCTGCCCCTACGGCGTATCGGAATGCTTGGCCGCTACCATTGGTTGCATTTCGTAATCGATTTTTACCTTGCTACACACATCTCTCTGCCCCCATTCTTTGAGGGCCCTTTTGCGTACCATTAGGAATTAGGCTTCTTGCCTGACTCTGTCTCTTGAAAGGTAGCTCTAGCCGTTGCTAGAAGGTGTATGGATTCTTACTTTGACCAATGGATTGGAATGCAAACGATCTATGACCTCTAAAAAATATCATAAGGCCACATAACAATATAAATTATGGAATAAAAGCCTTCAGTAAATGTCTCGAAACCGCTTCTTCATGACTGAAAAGGCTACTCCGTGTGCAAAGAACGAAGCCCTATCGTACGAGTGAAGCTCAAAGCAGGAATCGGCAGACTGCCTCTATCTAGATAGATTATATGGATGCTGATCTGTCTCTTTATTGGACCAAAGAGTGGCTCTCCGCGGAGTTCGTTCCGATGCCTGTCGTGCCTTGCAAGATTGAGATATCAAGGCTGGTACAAAAATAAGAATATAATCTCTTGCGTGAGCAGCGGATCATGTCAATTTATATAGTGAATTTCTTGCGTATCCACCCTGAAACATGCTTTGTACTCAACCCGATGATCCACACTTTAGGGCCGAACCCACAAAGATGTCACTTTAAACTTGCGACAGTTCTTCGAGGTAAAACCTTCCTAGGGCAATTTTCAATTGAACCCAGACAACTTTGAAGCTTTTCACAGAAGGAATTAGGCATACTCTATTGTAGTCCCCTAGCTTTGTGGTACCATATCTTGTCTATACCTAAGAGGGACTTCTCGAATGAGAATTCATACCCGAACTAGGAGATCCAGCTTGCCTGGAAGTAGCCTTGTGGATGAATTAAACCTACACTGCAATTACCACTCGGCCTCCATAGTCGTGAATCTATTATGCTTTCACGGGAGCTCTCCTAGGTGGGCTATTTAGAAAGTGTTTAGATGCCCCTCCTCGCCTAGTTGCCCAGAAGGCAGAACTCTTAACAGCAGGAAGCGAAGGAAGGGTAGGGCTTAAAGCAGCTCGGGAAGAGAGGGTTCGACCTTTCTAAAATAAAGAAAACTTTCTCCACGTTGTTAATACGTAGATTCCTTCCTTCTTCTTCCATATGCACTCGACGATTAGTCTTGAAGAAGCTTTAATCGAGAAGGACCAACCAAGCATACTTAGAGGGATATTTATAGGATTTAAGGAGATCTCAAAGAACTGAGTCTGGCTATGGATGTCTTGGTTTACTTCTTCCATGACAACAATTCCATTAGAAAACGGGCGAATACCATACGAGGAACAGTAATTCACTTTAAACCGAGATAAGGACAAACAGGTTTGGAAGCAAGAGATCCAACATCTAGAAATTCTTCCATCTATGCGCCTTGGAGGCTGGAATAAAAATATCCCTCAACTCGAGTGTCTATCGCTCCCGTGGCACTGGCCTGGCCGTAACATCAAGATCGGAAAATGGCGTCATAAAAGATAGTTATACCTGATGACCCCATGACCTGAAAGAAGGTCGAGACCTTGCATTTAATGAGACCAATCCCTTGGTGCTGGGAGTGTCTGTCGCATTTAGGGCTTTCTCCTGGAGTGGAGCTCGGGTCAATAGCTCTTTCCTTTATAGCTCGTCACTCTTTTCTTTCTGTTGTTAAAGAGAATGGCATAACTAATCTAATGAGTGTCCCCGCGCCTTAAACTTTCGGTCAATCGGAAGCTCAAGAAGAGAGAGTCTATTCCTTGGCAGTAGCCTCTGGTCTTGGGTTGCCCCGCCCAAAGCTTTATAATGATTCCGTTAAGGCAAATATCCCTTAATAAGATATACGAATAAGACGGATCGGGTCGAACTGCCAATGCATTCATTCCATCTCCCCCGGAATCACCCCTATGCATAGCTCCTTCCCTCTTCTATGAAGTTGAAGTGAAGCAAGCGAGCCTCTCGATTGAGGGAGACCGATCTGAGTCAGTTTATCCATTATTTTAGGAAATGTTCGGGATATTAAAACGTTTTCCCGATAAATTAGCGCTTTTGTGGGCTACGGGTGGAGGGCTATGAGCTCGTTCACTCAATCCCGGGGAAACAACTCCCTTAGCCTTAGTTGGAAGCTAAACCAAAGCTAAGCTTGTAGGCTCGTAGAGAAAGCTATTTTGCAGGTATACCCACAGATCCATGTTCCTGAACAGTCTCGGAGAAGGCCACAGCACCGTCTACTCATACTGTCACACCGGAAACTACTTTCACTTCCTAAATCGAAAGGAAGGGAATAGGTAACTCACCAACAGGAGGATATGAAATAGAATACCAACAACCGTTCCACTCGAGCGGAACTTATAACTGAAGCTGTTCACCTTTTTCTGCGGGGTCTGCTATTCCTAATGACTAAATGTAAAACCTACCGAAATGGCTCTTTAAAGAAGGGCTTTATTCACAGGAAAATTTTGAGAGGGTCGACCAGTCCAGTCCATTTATCATCCCACCACTCACCCAAGCAAGCTCAGGAGCTCAGGTGCTACAGATTAGATTAGCTGCTTGAAACCCGATCGTCAGTAACTTCCACCGAAGAGATATTGTTTTTGTCCTTCTCGGGTTCCAGTCCAACCTTCTGCTGCTGCCCCCGGCCTCTACTTAATTTAAGACTTTCTGGTCTAGGCCATCTCTCAGGCTTACACAAGTCTAATTCTTCCACTACCGATATTGGATCTGAGTCTTCCTTGAAAGAATCGCAAACAAAGAGTAAATTGCTTAGCTTATCGAGATCGCCGCTTCTTTGTTCGCTGCCGAGTAGAAATATAAAGCCCTACTATGCGGCTATCACGAATAAGAAATTCAAGGAGGATGCCCCGCAAGACAAAGACTGCTGCATAAATAAACCAGAGGCACCACCTACTCCCCCACCACGCACTTTTGGTGTCGAGCCAATGAATTCCCTCTTCTATAGCGAGATCTCCTTCCATATTCGCATGGCCTCAAGGCCGGAACTATTATTCTTCTTCTCGATGAATTCTTCGATTTAGTAGCCCTAGCCCATCCTCCCGTGCTTGTATTTCGGATGCTCATTCTCGGTCCAGCGAAGTCTCCTCTCCAGACACCCTAGCCTTCTTACGAGTCTGCCATTTACGTTTAGCCTTCAACGCCATCTACAAAGTGATTGACGAAAGCCCCGGAAAAGGTTAATAAAGCTGGGAATTTCCGCTTAAACCCCGAGAGTTGAACCAATAGCCTTGCTTCTAAGACCTGCGACCCTTTCTTTTTCTTCGCGGCTGGTTCGTTTTAGGAATGCTCTTGAAAGTCACGCTTCGATTAGCTTTGAATTAGAGACTCACAGGATAGTGTGAAAGGAGCATCCATCTCATCTTTTGGGCGAGTAGACTGATCGACCCACCATTTAAGAACCAAACAAAGCAAGGGCACTGACTAGTGCCCATGTGTGTGCTTGCATAGCTGCTCTGACTCTTTACCTAACATCCTCCCCAACCATGATAAAGGAAAAAGGTAATTTATAATGGGGGGAGTTCCACGATCCGACCAACAACTCGCGCTGAAGAGATGGATATTGGCTCTTTTTCGCTAGCAGGGATATTCGCTCTTGTCTTTTAGTAGCTAGCTCTGCTTTCTCCTTAGCCTCAGCTCTATTAGTAGTAGAGCTGAGGAATCCTTCAGGTCGAAATACAGATTAAGTTTTCCCTTTATTTCGGTTAGTCTCTGCTCGTCAGATATTAGGGGTTGCTCTAAGGCGTCCCAAAAGGTCTCCTCAAAATTCTTATTGGAGCTGGACGCTCCGGACGTATCAGCCGGGACCATTCCCCCGTAATGGAATGCGTTTCCCAACCCGTACTGAGCACCGGATGGGCTATCGTTGGGCGGCATAGGGTGCTTGGGATGACAGGGATTAGTGGATCTTTTTCCATGCTTTACGATTTATCTTCGTTTCCTATGTAAGAAAAATGGAGACTGGGGGCTCTGATCGAGCTTGCCTACGTACCTTCCTTGGACAGGATCAAGTCATTCGTAGTTCGGGATCTAGAGATGCTAATTCATGAAGAAAAGATAAATGGAAAAGAGAATATGCGCTAACTTCGAGTCCTCTCTTAAAACTCCTCTCGGAGGCTTCCATGCGGGCAAGAATTTCCCTTGCTCTTGCCGCCGCCCCCTCTTGTTGACCCGCGTGATTTGCCACGATGTCACCCCACTCGGCTGCTGGGGCATCGGGAACATTGGTCGAATCCAACCTATCCAACCCATCCCAAAAGTCGGGAGAGAGCGGCGGCGATGTCACTTGAGAAGTAGAAGGAGCCAAAAAGTTACTTACGTTTTCTGGATCCAAGAGAGCACAAATGACTCCTATACAGCAGAGACACCCGAACCGACTAAAGAGGAGGCGGAGAGACTTGATGAAAAT